TTGCAACGATTCGATAGACGGCTCATTGGGATAGATATAGATGAACAATACCCCCCCTGGAACCGTATAGGAAGTTTTCTCCTCGTACGGCTCGAGAAAAAATGATTTAATTCGAAGTTTTGCCTATGTATCTAATTCTAATAAATAATAAATTAAATGACAAATGGACCTATAAAATGAATATCAATTAGACTATGATTTCAGTCTTTTTCTTCTTGAAAAATGAAAAAGAAACAGTTCGTACTCATAACTCAAATCGGATAACTCTTAAATAGCTCAAAGGAAAATCTTTAGTCAATTTCATTTATTGAGTAGTCTTTACTCCCTTTCGTTTATCCCGGTTAAACTATTTCAAATTCTATTTGGATTCTTTAGTCGGATCCAGTTATTGAGACTATCGAGAGAATTAACAATTACAAAGGGTGTTTCCTTGTTTTTAAACCCTTTATTCTTATTTTTAATCATTGGGTTTAGACATTACTTCGGTGCTTCTTAATCCTTTCAAAGTGGTAGCAACATACCCTTTTTGATTTCTTTCTATCAAAGAATCCTATGGATGGTTGATTCTAGCATGATACACGTTGAATCGAAAATTTTGGATCAATTTCAACAAGTTTTGCTTTTGAATTGGAAACTTGCTCGAATTGGATCCTTTCAATTTTCCATATATTTACGAAGTTGTTCCAGTTGATTGGCATTAACCCTAGATCCTTGCCCCTGAGAAATGAATTAATACTTTCTGTTCGAGCTCCATCATGGACTATTTACATTACAACCCGACAAAAAATGAAGGGTTCAAGTGTAACAGAACAAACAATGTCGAGCCAAGAGCACCTCATTCCTAGACAAATTTAAAATGATGGATGTAAAAATCCACAATGGGTCATATCCTTCAAGTCGCACGTTGCTTTCTACCACATCGTTTCAAACGAAGTTTTACCATAACATTCCTCTAATTTGGAACCGGTATACCGGTATGGAATTGATTCAATCATGGAATCATGAATAGTCATCGGTTCAGCTGTCCATAGACATCGTAATCTATACCTTTTCTTCTATATATGAATATATTAAACAAGATTTTTCTGAAAAAATCTTAGTAAGACAACATTTTGAACATATTTAACATACTAATTACTAATAGAATATATAGATAATAGAAAGAAAAAAGAAATCTATATATAGAAATATATAAATAAAATAATTAAATTAAAATAATATTAATTTATATTAATAATAATTATAGATATATATTAATATAAATAAAAATGAATAAGTTTTTGAATCTACATTTTCAAGTGACTTAATAGGATAAATTAAATGATTTTCTACTTTTTCAAAGATTCCAAATCATTAAAAATTTTTCTAAGTGAAATTCACTATTTAATTTAAATTAAACATCATTATTTAATATTTAATTTGATTGGATTTGAAGAAAATTGGACAAAAAGCATCGCCTTTGATCTTTATAGGAAGATCAGTCTTTCTTTTTGAATTGACTCATCACTAATTTCAAATAAAAATTTGAAATAGATCAAAGAAAAAAAGAAAGAAATCCATTTTTTTTCATGAGAATGAGATGTAGAAAAAATAATGTAAGTTAAGATTTGAATTTTGATTTTTTTAATAAGATTACGAAAATCAAAATCGAAAAAAAATAGGGAAGGTTTCTCATATCTATCAGATAGACTGAACAATTGTCACTGTTTGTTATAGATATAGTATAAATACCATACTATAGAACATGGAACTTGATCGTTTGTTAATGAAATTCAAGCAGACACAGATGCTTAAATTTCTAATTAATATAGCCTATGCCTATCCACCCCCCACTTTTTTTTATATTATGATATAGTTTATATGGGAATAATGCAGTATAAAAAGTGGATCCGCGCTGGGACGGAAGGATTCGAACCTCCGAATAGCGGGACCAAAACCCGTTGCCTTACCACTTGGCCACGCCCCATTTCGATTGCTAATCGACACTAAGAAACAATAATATTGTTATTGGTTGTTTGTCAACTACAGCCCAAATAAATATCTAAATATATATCTAGATATAGAATCTATCTATAGAATATAGATCTTCTATATCTATAGAATAATAGAATAGACCGGTACTAGGATTTTGATACATATAGATACAGAATTCAACTTAATTTATTGATCATTACATAGAATTCAATTAAGATATTGTATGAAAGTACGATTTCTTCTATTCTCCTTTGAGAATTGGAGAATTTTTGGTTGGATGGATTCAAAGAAAAGAAGGATTTTTGTCTATCTTACCTTACTTTCTTTTTCCTTATATCAAAAAGGCAACCAAAATGCAATTATCTCCAAGAACAAAATGTCTGTTATGCTTAATATCGTTAGTTTGATCTGTATTTGTATTAATTCGCCCCTTTATTCGAGTAGTTTTTTCTTCGGCAAATTGCCTGAAGCCTATGCTTTTTTGAATCCAATCGTAGATGTTATGCCAGTCATACCTCTGTTTTTT